TCAAATAAGGTTTTCATATTATTATTATCCATGATATGATAAATAAATACGATATAGAGCAAGAAAAGAAGGAAATAAAAAAACAAAGTATAGAAAAGATATCCAAAATTATATAGAAATCACTATCCTACCCTTAGTTTTTATTTCCTTAATTTAATTGAATTTGTTTTGATTAGAGCAAAGTTCCTTAAAAACCTCTGCCTTTTTTAAAATATCCTGAACAGTTCCTGTAGGCTGAGCGCCTTTTTCAAGGAAATAGAGAATTGCGGGAACGTTTAAATAAGTTTGATTCTTGATCGGATCATAAAAACCTACTTTCCGAAGATCTCTTCCTTCTCTTCGGGATCGAACATCAATTGCAACGATTCGATAGACGGCTCATCGGGATAGATGTAGATGAAACCCCCCCCTAGAACCGTATAGGAAGTTTTCTCCTCGTACGGCTCGAGAAAAAATGATTCGAAGTTTTGTCTATGGATAAAATTAGAATAAATAGGAAAGGAATCCATAAAATATAAAATAAATTATTCTATAATTAAACTCATAGTCTTTTTTATTTCGCTTCCTTCCTGAAAAAAAATCATTTGTACTCATAACTCAAGTTCAATAATTCAAAAATTTTAAAAATTTTTCTTTAATTTTGAATATATTTTTTTTATTGAGTGGTCTTTAACCCACCCTTTTTGTCTCGTTTAAAATATATTTGGATTCTTTATTCGGATCCGTGAGACAATTAAAGTGGTGTTTCCTTGTTCTGGGATCCTTTATCTTTGTTTTAAATCATTGGGTTTAGACATTACTTCGGTGCTTCTTAATCCTTTCAAAATGGTAGCAACATACCCCTTTTGTGATTTCTTTCTATCAAAGAATCATACCAACGGTTGATTCGTGCGTGATACACTGTGGATTGAAAAAGGTTTAGCCGTTCCAACAATTTGTTTTTTCAAATTTCCTCGAATCGGATCCTTTTGATTTCTATTATAGAAGATATACTTACGAAGTTGTTCCAATTTATTAATTGGCATTAACCCTAGATCGTTGCCCCTGAGAAATTAATCAATACTTTCTACTCGAGCTCCATCATGAACTATTTACATTACAACCCAATAAAAAAAAGAAGAGTTATAGTAGAATAGAACAAATGACGTCGAGTCAAGAGCACCTTCATTCCTAATATAAAATGGTGGATAAGAATCCACACGGGATCGTGTCCTTCAAGTCGCACGTTGCTTTCTACCACATCGTTTTAAACGAAGTTTTACCATAACATTCCTCGAATTTGGAACCAGTGTGGAATTGATTCAATTATGGAATCATGAATAGTCATTGGTTCAATCAGTACAGAGACAGAGTCATTTATATTTCTTATTTTCTACATAGATAATAAATATTTTTCTTCAGAAAAATTAGCAAGACCTCGGCTTTTTTTGTATGAATGGAACATTCTTTTTTATTTTTATGAACATTTTTCTATCAATATATCTCGCAAAAAAATATCTAATATCTAACAGAAATATACAGAAATCAAATCAAAATATAGAAATAACATAACTAATAGAAATATAGAAAAGAAATAATTTACATAACTAGCATCACACGAATAAGGAAATTCTATTTGACTCTGCTTCTTCAAGTGACTCAATAAGATAGACTGACCCATTTTCAACTTTCCAAAGATGGAACCTATAAGGAATGATTACAAATTATAAATCTTGATACTTGATATTTGAAAAAGTTTCCTACTTCTACATCATTATTTGAGTAAAGTTTTATAGTAAAGACTCCATTTTTTTATTTGATTATCATCATCCTAACAAAGAGAAATCTTGGCTTTTTTTTTTTTCGAATGGAATTGTCAATGATGTAAAGTAAATAAGCTAAATTGAACAAAAAAAGAAATATCATTGTTAAATATTTCAATTTTAATATTTTAGGGATGCAATTTCTTTTTCACAAAAATAAAAAGACTATTGTCACTGAAATAGGATAACAATACATACCTATAGGCTAAGAACTTCCTCGTTTTATATGTATTTTCTTTTCATATTTTGTTTAACCTGAGGTTAAGTAATCTTTATGCAACTATGATCTATGCCCCATCTTATCTTTATCTGGGTCACAAAAGGATTTTGAACTCGATTTAGTTCAGTTTGTGAAAAAATCAGATAAAATAAAAGAGGAATAATATTCTATTCCAATATTAGACCTTGAAACAGAACCTTGTTGAACAAAAATTGAACAAAAAAGAAGTATTAGGATACAATGGATATGCTCTGGGACGGAAGGATTCGAACCTCCGAATAGCGGGACCAAAACCCGTTGCCTTACCGCTTGGCTACGCCCCATTTCCTTTTTTTATTGCACACTAATAATAATAAAGAATAATATTGGTATTAAGTGTTCGTCAATTCCAGTCCAAATATCTAGAGAAAATCTTTATTCTTTATAGAATCTATTATAGATTCGTGTTAGGATTTTGGGATGTGTATATCTATAATTCAACTGGATTTATTGATCATTACATATAATTCAATTAAGATATTGTATGAAAGTATGATTTCTTCTATTCTCCTTTGAGAATTGGAGGATTTTTGATTGAGCGGAAAAAGAAGGATTTTTTTGTCTACCCTAGTTTCTTCATTTTTCCTTATATCAATAACTCAATCAAAATGCAATTATCTCGACGAAAAAAATGTCTGTTATGCTTAATATCTTTAGTTTGATCTGTCTTAATTCTGCCCTTTATCCGAGTAGTCTTTTCTTCGCCAAATTGCCCGAAGCCTATGCTTTTTTGAATCCAATCGTAGATGTTATGCCAGTCATACCTCTGTTCTTTTTTCTTTTAGCCTTTGTTTGGCAAGCTGCTGTAAGTTTTCGATAAGATCTTTAACACTATCCTAGAAAATTCATTATCATTATTTATTCGAGAAAAATTATAACAATTGATGATGATAAGATCAAATAAGTCTGACAGTATGAACCTTCAATTCAAACATTGAAATTTTGAATAGCCGCGATAAATCGGGCTCGTCCCATTTCCCAATTTTAATCCTTTTTCCGGCGAAGTACCCTATTAGATTAGGGTCCCTTGCAATATCTAATTGTGGGTATGAAAGTTATTTGTGGTAATCAAAGACTCTTATTACAAATTTCAACTTCATTTGAATTTCTGAACATTTTTTTCTATTTCTAGAATTCATTTCTTGGTGTCAAAATAGGATATGTGATATAAAAATGGAGGATCTATTATCTTTTCTCGTTTTTCTTTTTCAAAAAATGATCTTGGAGGTTGTATAATGCTTACTCTCAAACTTTTCGTTTACACAGTAGTAATATTCTTTGTTTCTCTCTTCATCTTTGGATTCCTATCCAATGATCCAGGACGTAATCCTGGACGTGAAGAATAAAATAAAAATTTTGTTTTTCTTGCTTGATTTTACAATTTTCTTAAGATTTTATTTTAGCTATTCCACACATTTAACTAGGAAAAAAATAAATAAAGGGTTTGCAAAATTTTAAAGAAAAAAAGAAAAAGTCATCAACGGAAACGGAAAGAGAGGGATTCGAACCCTCGGTACGAATAACTCGTACAACGGATTAGCAATCCGCCGCTTTCGTCCACTCAGCCATCTCTCCCAATCGAAAAAGATAATTACTATGTTACAGTACACATCAAGTAAGGATTAAAGAAAGTTTTTCTTTCACATTCTTTATCGTTATTATAGAATTAGAAATTCCATTTAGATGCTCGAAAGATCCAAATAGAAAGATAAATAAAGAAGACCTTCTTGCTTTTATTTTGTTCGAAGTGCCTTTTGGGCCTGGCCCGGTCAATACCCAGCCGGGCCTTTTTTTCTTCCAACGAATTCCCTTTATTTTTTATTTATAGGCAACATACTCTAAATAGCCAATTTGGTATCTGTATAACAATTTCCGTTCTGGGGTTTACATATACTTATAATTTTTGTTATAATGGAAATTGAGATTGAGAAGGATTTTTGATTCAAAAGAATCAATCAATTAGGTATGTATCAATTTGTATTTTCTTATGTCATTTGGCAAACCAAATTTTAGATTCAAATCCAAGAATCATTCACGAATTGTCAGTCAAGGAATAGTTAATGGTTCCTTTTTGTCATAAATTTTCACTTTTTTGAGTGAAAATCTACATTTGATTTTTCAATAGAAAAGTCCGTGGAAGTTTTTCGGCATTGTGTGTTTTGAGATACTATACAATCAATCGAAGGCGTAGATCAAATACAATCAAAAGGGGAATAAAAGGTTTCTTTTCTAATTTTTATAAATTTATAAAAAGGATTAAAAAAGGGATGCAATATGCAAGTACAATAAACTAAAAAAAAAGGGGGGGAATTTTTTCTCCTATTGTGTATCGTTTTGGCGGCATGGCCGAGTGGTAAGGCGGGGGACTGCAAATCCTTTTTCCCCAGTTCAAATCCGGGTGCCGCCTCATCAACAAACGAATTGAAATCTCTTATTCTGTTGTACTGTTTTATTCTGTTTGGGGAATAGCAAAGCAATTGATCTATGATATAGCAATTGATCTAGGATCTATTTTTACTTTCAAGGGCACGAAAAAAAAAGGAAAGGGCCCTCGTATTTTATTAATAGATTCCATTACTAACATTCCTTTGTAATGTCATTGTGTATTTTACTTGTGTTTATTCTTTCCCGATTAGAAATCAAATAGGAATTTTTGAAATGGATTTTTTTTCGTTCATCAATAGTGTTCCGCCAGAATCCTTTTTTGACTCTGGACCATAAATTCTACTATTATTAGTGAGCAATAATGGAATAATTCTATCATAGAGATAAGGGACATAATTCACATGGATATAGTAAGTCTCGCTTGGGCTGCTTTAATGGTAGTCTTTACATTTTCCCTTTCACTTGTAGTATGGGGAAGAAGTGGACTTTAGAAGCACTCCTACTTTAGTTGAGGAATGAAACTGTAAAGAGTAAAACAATTATTTGAGATTCATCGGAATAAATAGATATATCAAAGAAATAGAATTGGGTCCTACGAAAATTTTATATATGGATTAATAATAATAATACAATAATAACTACATATATTAAAGATAGAAGCTAATATAGTATACCAAGTTATTATAAAGTCAAGTATAACTTTATATACTACTATAACACTAATAGAGAGTATGGTAAGTAAGAAATTTCTTTCTTACTTATCATACTCTCGGATCTCATAGAATACCGCCGACTATAGCCCGTGGATTTCATTTAAGACGCAAAAATAGAATACTTTTCTTTTGATTTCTTCAACTATTGATAATAATTCAGAAGTCAAGTTTCATTTAAAGTAATTAATTATTTTGACTTTCTGTTTTTACGTAAATGATAAGTAGAAAAGCAGTAGGAACTAAAATGAACAGTGCAGTAGCAATAAATGCAAGAATATTTACTTCCATAATCTCATCGTTTTTTTATTTCACAATAACTCGGGATTTAATCCCATAGAGATGATAAATTTTTCGCCTGTCAATTCAATGAATACATTAACTATCGATGATTTTGAATCGGATCAATATCGTCAATAACAATATCTGAGCTATTAAATTAATTCGTCGTCGAGAATTGAATAGTATAACATACGAAGATCCTTTATCCATATCGAATCCAAGATTGGATTCCCGGACCAATAAAAAATTCTTTTATTTATTTTCTGTTCTTTCTTTTCTATAACCTACCTTAGGTCTTCCTTGTAGAACCATCAACTGAAGTATCATCTAACCACCTGTCTGTTTCCATTAACTACAAAACCCCAACAAACAATACAAGCGAAGTGGAAAAAGAGAGGAATTAGGTTCTAAATTTTAATGATCCAAATTTCTTTGGAAGAAAAAGAAGTATGAGAAATATGAGTCGCGGGAGAAAAGATGGAATATTTTATCAACTTCACTATTTTAGTTCTTTTAATTTTAGTTTAGGGTTTGTTCTTTCTTCGATAGAATCCTGAAAAAATTTGGATTGGATACGTCGGGACTGACGGGGCTCGAACCCGCAACGTCCGCCTTGACAGGGCGGTGCTCTAGCCTATTGAACTACAATCCCAGGGAAATAAGAAGAGATCTTGCAGAAAATTTGGATTCTTTTTTATTCTCTTGTATCAGGTCAGGTATTTCTTAAGGGTTCTATCAAGTAGATTGGCGAATTGTTGGGCCGAGCTGGATTTGAACCAGCGTAGACATCTTGTCAACGAATTTACAGTCCGTCCCCTTTAACCACTCGGGCATCGACCCAGCGTCTAATTTATTTTAGACGTTCCATAAGCCACTTCCTTTCGTTTCCCAGGCAGACTTTACAAATATATATCACTTGATATAAAATAGAAAGTCCCACTAAGTAGACTAATAGAAGGACTTGACAAATAGAGATCACTTGATAGGAAATCCCGCTCCTATAGTCTTGAGTCTTGTATACCCCCAGAGGGACTTGAACCCTCGTTTTCTCCGTGAAAGAGAGATGTCTTAACCACTGGACCATAGGGGCGGCCCTGTGGCCATCATATAATAACTCAATAACTTAATATAACTCAGGCTGAGAGCCACCAAAAGGAGACACATAAGATATAACCCAAACGAAGACGCATAGGATATAAACAAACGGAAAAACTCGTTAAATATTCGGGGGTTTAATGGGAATCAAACTTTACCATTAACGTTACAACCTTGAAACTTGATTTCATTGGTCTTTTTCCTCTTTATATCTCTCAGTGACAAAGGGTTATACCTTGGACCAAGATCTACCACTCTGCAGTAGATTCAAGGTGGTTTACCTAAATATGATTTTTTTTTGTCAGTCAAATCAAATTATATTGAGCCCTAAGTCATACTGTCAATTGACGACACGACAGGACAGCACAAGAGGGCAATAAACGAGACGAGAACGCGCCGATATAGATTATATCTCCGCGTTCATTAATACAACATTCATAAAGTTTTATGGTATTAAATATTCAAGTAGAAGTAGATTCAATATTCAAGTAGATTAGAATATCAATACCGTTATACATTATAATATAAGAAACTGAATCAGTTTTGATATTATAAAAAAATCCCAAAGCATAGTAAGCCCAAGTGGGAGAATTCCGTTTGTAAGACTGTTTTAGAAATTCCGTTCCGGTTGCATCTCTTAATTGCATCTCTTAAAAATGACAATTTAAGTTCAGTATAAATTTTTATTCCACTCATAGATTCCAGTCAAAGATTCATAGAATCGAAATTCCATCATTGCTAGATATAGGATAGTATTTGATGGATAATGCGCCAGCCAAAATGGTATTTCTTTTTTTTTTTTTTTGAGAGAATTCAATATGGATGAATATAAATAACTGACAATTTCAAAATAATCCGGGATAGACGCAATGTCCACAATACCTGGATTTAATCAGATACAATTTGAAGGATTTTGTAGGTTCATTGATCAGGGTTTGACAGAAGAACTTTCTAAGTTTCCAAAAATAGAAGATACAAATCAAGAAATTGACTTTGAATTATTTTTGGAAAGATATAAATTGGTAGAACCCCTGATAAAGGAAAGAGATGCTGTGTATGAATCACTCACATATTCTTCTGAATTATATGTATCCGCGAGACTCATTTGGAAAAACGATAGACGTAGGTATATCCAAGAACAAACAATTTTGATAGGAAAGATCCCTCTAATGACTTCTTTGGGAGCTTTTATAGTAAATGGAATATATAGAATTGTGATCAATCAAATATTGCAAAGTCCCGGTATTTATTACCAGTCAGAATTGAATGATAATGGAATTTCAATCTATACCGGGACCATAATATCAGATTGGGGAGGAAGATTAGAATTAGAGATTGATAGAAAAGCAAGGATATGGGTTCGTGTGAGTAGGCAACAAAAACTATCTATTCTAGTTCTATTATCAGCTATGGGGTTGAATATAAGAGAAATTCTAGAGAATGTTTGCTATCCGGAACTCTTTTTGTCTTTTCTGAATGATAAAAAAAAAATTGGGTCAAAAGAAAATGCTATTTTGGAGTTTTATCAACAATTTGCTTGTGTAGAGGGCGATCCGGTATTTTCTGAATCCTTATCTAAGGATTTACAAAAAAAATTCTTTCAACAAAGATGTGAATTGGGAGGGATTGGTCGACGAAATATGAATCGGAGACTGAACCTTGATATACCCCAGAACAATACATTTTTGTTACCACGAGATATATTGGCAGCCGCGGATCGTTTGATTCGAATAAAATTTGGAATGGGTACACTTGACGATATGAATCATTTGCAAAATAAACGTATTCGTTCTGTAGCAGATCTTTTACAAGAGCAATTTGGATTGGCCTTGGTTCGTTTAGAAAATATGGCTCGAGGAAATATATATGCAGCACTTAAGCATAACTGGACACCAACTCCTCAGAACTTGGTAAATTCAACTCCATTAACAGATACTTATAAAGTTTTTTTCCGTTTACACCCATTATCTCAAGTTTTGGATCGAACTAATCCATTGACACAAATAGTTCATGGAAGAAAATTGAGTTATTTGGGACCGGGGGGATTGACTGCGCGAACTGCTACTTTTCCAATACGAGATATTCATCCTAGTCACTATGGGCGTATTTGCCCAATTGACACATCTGAAGGAATAAATGTTGGACTTATTGGATCCTTAGCAATTCATGCGAGAATCGGTCGTTGGGGGTCTCTAGAAACTCCGTTTTATAAAATTTCTGAGAGATCAAAAGGGTCGCGGATGCTTTATTTATCACCAGGTAGAGATGAATACTATATGGTAGCGGCAGGAAATTCTTTGGCGTTGAATCAGGGTATTCAGGAACAACAAGTTGTTCCAGCTCGATATCGTCAAGAATTCCTGACTATTGCATGGGAACAGGTTCATCTTCGAAGTATTTTTTCCTTCCAATATTTTTCTATTGGGGCTTCCCTCATTCCTTTTATCGAGCATAATGATGCGAATCGGGCTTTAATGAGTTCTAACATGCAACGTCAAGCAGTCCCTCTTTCTCAGTCCGAGAAGTGCATTGTTGGAACTGGATTGGAAGGCCAGGCGGCTCTAGATTCAGGGGCTCTTGCTATAGCCGAACACGAGGGAAAGATTCTTTATACCGATACTGAAAAGATCCTTTTATCAGGTAATGGGGATACTCTAAGGATTCCATTAGTTATGTATCAACGTTCCAACAAAAATACTTGTATGCATCAAAAACCCCAGGTTCCGCGGGGTAAATGCATTAAAAAGGGACAAATTTTAGCCTATGGTGCTGCTACAGTTGGTGGCGAACTTGCTTTGGGTAAAAACGTATTAGTAGCTTATATGCCATGGGAAGGTTACAATTTTGAAGATGCAGTACTTATTAGCGAGCGCTTAGTATATGAAGATATTTATACTTCTTTTCACATACGTAAATATGAAATTCAGATTAACCAAGGCCCCGAAAGGGTCACTAATGAAATACCGCATTTAGAAGTCCATTTACTCCGAAATTTAGACAAAAATGGAATTGTAATGTTGGGATCTTGGGTGGAAACAGGTGATATTTTAGTAGGTAAATTAACACCCCAAATGGTGAAAGAATCATCGTATGCTCCGGAAGATAGATTGTTACGAACCATACTTGGCATGCGGGTATATACTTCAAAAGAAACTTGTCTAAAACTACCTATAGGTGGTAGGGGTCGAGTTATTGATGTGAGATGGGTCCAGAGTTCTAAAACAGATGAGACAGAGAAAACAGAAAGTATTCGTGTATATATTTTACAGAAACGTGAAATCAAAGTAGGCGATAAAGTAGCTGGAAGACATGGAAATAAGGGTATCATTTCAAAAATTTTGCCTAGACAAGATATGCCTTATTTGCAAGATGGAAGACCTGTTGATATGGTCTTCAACCCATTAGGAGTACCTTCACGAATGAATGTAGGACAAATATTTGAATCTTCACTCGGGTTAGCGGGGGATTTGCTAGACAGACATTATCGAATAGCGCCTTTTGATGAGAGATATGAACAAGAAGCTTCGAGAAAACTGGTGTTTTCTGAATTATATGAAGCCAGTAAGCAAACAGCGAATCCGTGGATATTTGAACCCGAGTCTCCAGGAAAAAGCAGAATATTTGATGGAAGAACGGGGGATCCTTTTGAACAACCTGTTATAATAGGAAAGCCCTATATCTTGAAATTAATTCATCAAGTTGATGATAAAATCCATGGGCGTTCCAGTGGGCGTTATTCACGTCTTACACAACAACCCCTTAAAGGAAGGGCCAAGAAAGGCGGACAACGGGTAGGAGAAATGGAGGTTTGGGCTTTAGAGGGGTTTGGCGTTGCTTATATTTTACAAGAGATGCTTACTTATAAATCTGATCATATTAGAGCTCGCCAGGAAGTACTTGGTACTATAATCTTTGGAGGAAGAATACCGACTCCTGAGGATGCTCCAGAATCTTTTCGGTTGTTCGTTCGAGAACTACGATCTTTAGCTCTGGAACTGAATCATTTTCTTGTATCTGAGAAGACTTTCCAGCTTAATAGGAAGGAAGCTTAATCGAAATGAAGCAGAAGTTTTCTTCTATGATCGATCGATATACCCATCAACAACTCCGAATTGGATTAGTTTCTCCTCAACAAATAAGTACTTGGTCCAAAAAAATCCTGCCTAATGGCGAGATAGTTGGAGAGGTGACAAAACCTTATACCTTTCATTACAAAACAAATAAACCAGAAAAAGATGGATTATTTTGTGAAAGAATTTTTGGACCTATCAAAAGTGGCATTTGTGCTTGTGGAAATTATCGAGTAATCGGAGATGAAAAGGAAGACCCGCAATATTGTGAACAATGCGGGGTCGAGTTTGTTGATTCTCGGATACGAAGATATCAAATGGGCTACATCAAACTCGCATACCCGGTAATGCATGTGTGGTATTTGAAACGTCTTCCTAGTTATATTGTGAATCTTTTAGATAAACCTCTTAACGAATTAGAAGACCTAGTATACTGCGGTGTGTGATTTGATCGAAATTCTGATTTTACAGATTTGAAATGAGAAACTGTCATCCCATTTAATCCAATCGGGATGCCCTGTACCTGACATGTTTCTTGGTAGGAGTAACATGAAGCTCAGAATTAGGGATGTATTCGAGACGCTCCCAAAAAAGGGAATTGATCTATGGTCGATTTCATAAGAATTTATAGTTATACCTCGTAAAAAAAGACTTTTTTTTTTGTGAAATTAAGCAGTTCCTTTTTTTAGAAAGAAATTATGTTCAAGTAGCAAATAGAAAAGATGTCATGGTTACAAGAGTCTATCTATCGCATATAGACTTTAAGGGCATCGTTGCCTAACCGTCGAGGTGAAGTCGGGACCTAAAAGATCGAATGGAACAGTACATAGACAAGTAAATTCCTTATGAATTCCAAGGTACTCTCTTTAATTAAGAATTACGGGATTCATCATTCGAGGGGAAGTAGACTACTCAAGAATTTCACATTTATTTTATGTCATAATTGAATGAATTGAATAAAGCATTCATAAAATCTAAATAAAAATAATTAAGGAAGACGGAATCAATAAAGTTTTGCTTGGTCTTCACTGGAAACTTGAGTAAGGAGTAGATCTTTTTGGAGTTTTCTATAATTTGAAAGCGAGAACTCCTTTACTTTTTCTTTATTTGACCTACTTGAGCCGGATGAAAGGAAACTTTCACGTCCGATTTTGAGGGGGGGGGAGATCCTATCCCAATTTTTATTTTGCTAGGCCCATAGATAAAAAACCCACTTTTTTACGATTACGGGGTTTATTGGAATATGAAATCCAACCCTGGAAATACAGGATCCCTATTTTTTTTACTACCCGGAGCTTTGATACATTTCGAAATCGAGAGATGTCTACCGGGGGAGGCTCTATTAGACAACAATTAGCCAATCTAGATTTACGAATTATTATAGATTCTTCATTGGTAGAATGGAAAGAATTGGAGGAAGAGGAACCCACAGGGAATGAATGGGAAGATCGAAAAGTTGGAAGAAGAAAAGATTTTTTGCTTAGACGCATGGAATTGGCTAAGCATTTTATTCGAACAAATATAGAACCAAAATGGATGGTTTTGTGTCTATTACCAGTTCTTCCTCCTGAGTTGAGACCAATCTATCATATAGATGAGGATAAACTAGTGACCTCGGATATTAATGAAATCTATAGAAGAATTATCTATCGGAATAATACTCTTACAGATCTATTAACAACAAGTATAGCTACGCCAGAAGAATTAATAATATCTCAGGAAAAATTGCTACAAGAAGCCGTGGATGCACTTCTTGATAATGGAATTTGTGGACAACCAATGAGGGATGATCATAATAGAGTTTACAAGTCGCTTTCAGATGTAATTGAAGGCAAAGAAGGAAGAGTTCGCGAGACTCTGCTTGGTAAACGGGTCGATTATTCAGGACGGTCAGTCA